ATCATACTTTCATAGAATATCTTAATTGAATTATATCTAATGATCAATAAATTAAGTTTAATTCTATATTTAATAAAATCCTAGTAACAATCTAAATATCTATAGAATAAATTAGATTGGAGTTGACAAATAATGAATACCAATATTATACTTTACTGGTATCGAATAGAAATTAGAATAGAAATTAGTTCTATCGAATAGAAATCTAAATGGGGCGTGGCCAAGTGGTAAGGCAACGGGTTTTGGTCCCGCCAGTCGGAGGTTCGAATCCTTCCGTCCCAGAGCATATTCATTATGTTAGAATAGAATAAAGATTTTGTTGAATGGGGTAAAGTCTAATGTTAGCTGGAATATCCTTCTTGCTTCTGATTTTTATCTTTTATGCATGAATCATATCTTTTTTTTTTACACAAACTGAATTGAATCGAGTTCAAATGACACGCAGATGTAATTGACTCTATTTCTTATCCAGGTAAATAGGGAACACGGGTTCCGAGAGTTTGAATTCAAAAAAAAAAAGGGGGTCTTTTCATCCTATGCCAATCCCATCTTGTTTTGGGAAGTTAGTTATTTAGAAAGCATTCCGTCCCGCATTGATTTTCTATTTTATAAATATTTGAATTTTCAAGGATCCTATCCCTATCCTGTAAACTAATTTTTTATGAATTTTTATCTAGATTTCTTAATTATAACTATTTTGGTACTAATGAAATTCATTCAAAGTCAATAGGATTAATTCTCCTAAGGGGTTAAGTAGGAGCGACTTAATTTGGACTTGTTCGGGTTTCTACCTAGCCAGTCCGCATCCCAGATCATAATTCCCATTTTGATTTCTCTTATGTCTCATTAGTCCCGTAGTACGAATACATTAACCGAAGGTATTAAAATTTAGGTGTCTGACTGAATTGCATTAACAAAAATAAAATTATATATGTAATTATACATCACCCGATATATTTTCTTTGAATCTCTCTTTTTAGTTTGGCCCATTGTAAATTTATGTAACACTTAAGAAGGGGGTGTTTTATATCTTTTATTCACTTTCTATTCTATTATGTATGGCAAAATTCGATTAACGAAATCTTGCTGAACTACACAGCTTAAACAAAATAAAATACATAAAAAATGAGGAAATGTTTAACGTATATGTATCCTTCTATTCTTATTCTATTTTTGTAAAAAAGGTTTTTGATCCCCTCGATTTGAAATTTTTAAATTGAAATATTTAACCCTAACCTATTTAGATTTAATCTATTATTAAAAAAAATTATTTTTAATTTTTAATTAAGAGGACTTGCTAAAACTTCTTCAGAAACCTCTTTGCCGATTTATAGCTATATTCTTTACCAATCTATAGCTATATATAGAATCCCTATTCTATATTCTAATTATAGAGGAAAGGGGTATAGATTACGATGTCTGCGAACCAATGACTATTCATGATTCCACAGTTGAATCAATTCCATACTGGTTCCAAATTAGAGGAATGTTATGGTAAAACTTCGTTTGAAACGATGTGGTAGAAAGCAACGTGCGACTTGAAGGACATGATCCATTGTGGATTCTTTCTTATATCCACCATTTTCGATTTCTATAGGAATGAAGGTGCTCCTGGCTTCGACATCCGTTGGTACCCTAAATAGTCCACGATGGAGCTCGAGTAGAAAGTATTAATTCATTTCTCAGGACAAGAATCTAGGGTTAATGCAAATCAATAAATTGGAGCAACTTCGTGAATATATCTTCGATATAGAAATCGAAGGGATCCCATTCGAGCAAGTTTCCAACTCAAAAGGAAAGTTTGTTGGAATGAATCAAACCCTTCCGATCCAAAGTGTATCACGCGGGAATCAATTGTCCGTAGGATTAAGGAAATCACAATACAAAAGGGGTATGTTGCTGCCATTTTGAAAGGATTAAGAAGCACCGAAGTAATGCCTAAACCCAATGATTTAAAACAAAGATAAAGGATCCCAGAACAAGGAAACACCGTTTTAATCGTTTAATCGTCTGGGCTAGACTTAAGAATCCAAATAGATTTTAACCGAGACAAACAAAAAAAAGGGGTAAAGACCACTCAATAAATGAAAGATTTTCTTTTGAATTATTTGAGAGTTATCTAACTTGAGTTATGAGTATGAATGGTTTCTTTTTCATTTTTAGGAAAGAAGAAGAAAAAAAAGACTTAAACCCTAGTCTAATTGATTTGATGATTTTATAGAACCTTTTATCATTTATGTAATTTATTCGAATTCCATACTATAGATAAAAAGATAAAATTTAAAATTCAATTCTTTTTTCTCGAGCCGTACGAGGAGAAAACTTCCTATACGTTTCTAGGGGGGGTGTATTCATCTATCTCAATGAGTCGTCTATCGAATCGTTGCAATTGATGTTCGATCTCGAAGAGAAGGAAAAGATCTTCAGAAAGTAGGTTTTTATGATCCGATAAAGAATCAAACTTATTTAAATGTTCCCGCTATTCTCTATTTCCTTGAAA